AATGAATTGCCTGATGAAAAGGGTTACCTTGATAGGGTAAATTATGTAATTATTTTACATTCATTATATTTAATAGAATTAAACTATTTCTAAAAGTATCAAAAACTTTTGTGCATCATACACCAAAATATAAAAAGATAAGCTAATTAAGCTACTGGGCTCATACCCCATTTATAAAGGTTCTAATCCTTTTCTTTTTAATTTTTAATAATTCATCAAAAATTATATTTTTCGGAATTTTAATAATAGGAACATTAATTTCTATTTCAGCTAATTCATGATTAAGAGCTTGAATAGGTTTAGAAATTAATTTGTTAGCTTTTATCCCCCTAATAAGAGATAATAAATTAATATCTACAGAAGCCTCATTAAAGTACTTCTTAACTCAAGCATTAGCTTCTTCCGTATTTTTATTTGCAACGATTTTAGCTTTACTTAATTCAAGTAAAACTAATTCAAATTTATTTATAGAAATAATAATTTTTTCTTCCCTTCTTTTAAAGAGAGGGTCAGCTCCATTTCATTTTTGATTCCCTAACGTAATGGAAGGTTTATCCTGAATCAATGTTCTTATTTTAATGACTTGACAAAAAATTGCTCCATTAATATTAATTTCTTATATTATTATTAAACCATTAATTATTACAAGAATTATTCTATCAAGATTAATCGGTGCTCTAGGAGGATTAAATCAAACTTCTTTACGTAAGTTAATGGCTTATTCATCAATTAATCATTTAGGATGAATACTTACAGCTATATATAACAGAAATACCCTATGATTTACCTATTTTTCTTTCTACTCTTTTTTATCATTTTTAATAGTTTTTATATTTAATATGTTTAAAATCTCTCATATTAATCAACTATTTTCTTTATTCTTTCATTCAAAAACGATAAAATTTTTTTTAATATTCAATTTATTATCATTAGGAGGATTGCCTCCATTTTTAGGATTTTTCCCAAAATGAGTTGTTATTCAATCAATAACCTTAAATAATCAATTTTTTATCCTTACATTCTTAGTACTGACAACCTTAATTACTCTGTATTTTTATATACGTCTATCTTATAGAGCCCTTATGCTTAATTATACAGAAAATAATTGAATACCATTTTCATCATATAAAACAAGTAACTTATTAATATTTATAACTTTCTCCTTTATATCTTCATTCGGCTTATTTTTAATTTCTTCATTATATTTTATACTTTAAGGCTTTAAGTTAAATAAACTAATAGCCTTCAAAGCTATAAATATAAGAAATATCTTTTAAGCCTTAGTAAATTATTTACTCCTTTAGAATTGCAGTCTAATGTCATTGTTGACTATAAAGCCATTTATATGATTAAAGAGAATAATTCTCATAAATAGATTTACAGTCTATTGCCTAAACTTCAGCCATTTAATCGCGACAATGGTTATTCTCTACTAATCATAAAGATATTGGTACTTTATACTTTCTATTTGGAGCTTGATCTGGAATAGTAGGAACTTCTCTAAGTATTCTAATTCGAGCAGAATTAGGACACCCTGGGGCCTTAATTGGTGACGACCAAATTTATAACGTAATTGTTACAGCCCATGCTTTTATTATAATTTTCTTTATAGTAATGCCAATCATAATTGGAGGATTCGGAAATTGATTAGTCCCTTTAATATTAGGAGCCCCAGATATAGCATTTCCCCGAATAAATAATATAAGTTTTTGACTACTTCCTCCTGCATTAACCCTATTGTTGGTGAGTAGTATAGTAGAAAATGGAGCTGGAACTGGCTGAACTGTTTACCCCCCCCTTTCTTCTAACATTGCTCATGGAGGTGCTTCTGTAGATTTAGCAATTTTCTCTCTTCATTTAGCTGGAATTTCATCAATTCTAGGAGCTGTAAATTTTATCACAACTGTTATTAATATACGATCTACAGGGATTACTTTTGATCGAATGCCTTTATTTGTTTGATCAGTAGTAATTACTGCTTTATTACTCCTTCTTTCCCTTCCTGTATTAGCTGGTGCTATTACAATACTTCTTACAGATCGAAATCTTAATACTTCTTTCTTTGATCCCGCAGGAGGAGGAGACCCAATTCTTTACCAACATTTATTTTGATTTTTTGGTCACCCAGAAGTTTATATTTTAATTTTACCAGGATTTGGAATAATTTCTCATATTATTAGTCAAGAATCAGGTAAAAAGGAAACTTTTGGTGCTCTAGGAATAATTTATGCTATGTCAGCTATTGGTTTACTAGGATTTATTGTATGAGCTCATCATATATTTACAGTAGGAATAGATGTAGATACTCGAGCTTACTTTACTTCTGCAACTATAATTATTGCTGTACCAACAGGTATTAAAATTTTCAGTTGATTAGCTACTCTTTACGGAACACAATTAAGCTATTCACCAGCTATTCTTTGAGCCTTAGGATTTGTATTTTTATTTACAGTTGGAGGTTTAACAGGAGTAATTCTTGCTAATTCATCTATTGATATTATTCTTCATGACACTTACTATGTAGTAGCTCACTTCCATTACGTTTTATCGATAGGAGCAGTATTTGCTATTATAGCTGGATTCGTACATTGATATCCTCTATTTACTGGTTTAACTCTTAATGAAAAAATATTAAAAAGTCAATTCATTATTATATTTATTGGAGTAAACTTAACTTTTTTCCCTCAACATTTTTTAGGACTTGCAGGTATGCCTCGACGATACTCAGATTATCCTGATGCTTATACTACTTGAAATGTTGTTTCTACAATTGGTTCAACAATTTCTTTATTAGGAATTCTATTCTTTTTCTTTATTATTTGAGAAAGTTTAATCTCTCAACGTCAAGTTCTATTCCCAATCCAATTAAATTCATCAATTGAATGACTTCAAAATACTCCACCCGCTGAACATAGTTATTCGGAATTACCTCTATTAACTAACTTCTAATATGGCAGATTAGTGCAATGGATTTAAGCTCCGTATATAAAGTATTTTACTTTTATTAGAATACAAATGTCAACATGAGCTAATTTAGGTCTACAAGATAGTTCTTCTCCTTTAATAGAACAATTAATCTTTTTCCACGATCACGCACTTTTAATTCTAGTTATAATTACTATTTTAGTTGGATATTTAATATTTATATTATTTTTCAATAAATATGTAAACCGATATTTACTACATGGACAAACTATTGAGATTATTTGAACTATTTTACCGGCTATTATTTTATTATTTATTGCTTTTCCTTCCCTTCGACTATTATACTTATTAGATGAAATTAATGAGCCTTCTCTTACTTTAAAGGCTATCGGCCACCAATGATACTGAAGCTATGAATATTCAGATTTTACAAATATTGAATTTGATTCTTATATAATTCCTACAAATGAACTTTCTTCTGATAATTTTCGACTACTTGATGTAGACAACCGAATTGTTCTTCCTATAAACTCTCAAATTCGTATCTTAGTAACAGCTGCAGATGTAATTCACTCATGAACAATTCCTTCATTAGGAGTAAAGGTTGATGGAACACCAGGTCGTCTAAATCAAACTAATTTTTTAATTAATCGACCTGGATTATTTTACGGACAATGTTCAGAAATTTGTGGGGCAAATCATAGTTTTATACCAATTGTAATTGAAAGAATCCCAATAAATTATTTTATTAAATGAATTTCTAATGATATAAATTCTTCATTAGATGACTGAAAGCAAGTACTGGTCTCTTAAACCATCCCATAGTAAATTAGCACTTACTTCTAATGAAAAAATTAGTTAAAAAATAACATTAGTTTGTCAAACTAAAATTATCAATTTATTGATATTTTTTAATCCCTCAAATAGCCCCAATTGGTTGATTAAGTTTATTTATTATATTTTCTATTGCATTTATAATTTTTAATATAATAAATTATTATTCATTTACTCCTATTATACCTAAATCTTCTTTAGTTAAATCTAATTTAATTAATTCTTTAAATTGAAAATGATAACAAATTTATTCTCAGTTTTTGATCCTTCTTCAAGTATCTTTAATCTTTCATTAAATTGAATAAGAACTTTTTTAGGAATTTTAATAATTCCCTCTATATATTGATTAATACCTTCTCGATACCACATTTTCTGAAACAATATTTTAATAACATTACATAAAGAATTCAAAACTTTATTAGGTCCTATAGGAGCTAATGGATCTACTTTTATTTTCGTTTCATTATTCTCAATAATTTTATTTAATAATTTTATAGGACTATTCCCTTATATTTTTACTAGAACAAGTCATTTAACATTAACATTAACATTAGCCTTACCTTTATGACTATGTTTTATACTATTTGGATGAATTAATAATACCCAACACATATTTGCTCATTTAGTGCCTCAAGGTACTCCTGCTATTCTTATACCTTTTATAGTATGTATTGAAACAATTAGAAATGTAATTCGACCAGGTACTTTAGCTGTGCGATTAACTGCTAATATAATTGCCGGACATTTACTTCTTACACTTCTAGGTAATACAGGCCCCTCAATATCTTCACTTTTACTAATTGTTTTAATTATTACACAAATTGCCCTTTTAGTTTTAGAATCAGCAGTAGCAATAATTCAATCTTATGTATTTGCAGTTCTTAGAACTCTTTATTCTAGTGAAGTAAATTAATGTCAACTCACTCAAATCACCCATTTCATTTAGTAGATTATAGTCCATGACCCCTAACAGGTTCAATTGGTGCAATAACAACTGTTGCTGGTATAGTAAAATGATTTCACCAATATAACATATCATTATTATTATTAGGAAATATTATTACTATTTTAACTGTTTATCAATGATGACGAGATGTATCTCGTGAAGGAACTTATCAAGGTCTTCATACAGAAGCAGTAACAACAGGCTTACGTTGAGGAATAATTTTATTTATTTTATCTGAAGTTTTATTTTTTGTATCATTTTTTTGAGCTTTTTTTCATAGTAGTTTATCTCCTTCAATTGAATTAGGAGCTTTATGGCCTCCTATAGGAATTACTCCTTTTAATCCATTCCAAATTCCTTTACTTAATACTGTAATTTTATTAACATCTGGAATTACAGTAACTTGAGCTCATCACAGATTAATGGAAGGTAATCATTCACAAACTACTCAAGGATTATTTTTCACAGTTATTTTAGGAATCTATTTTACCATCTTACAAGCTTACGAATACATCGAAGCTCCTTTTACAATCGCAGACTCTGTTTATGGATCAACTTTCTTTATAGCAACTGGATTTCATGGAATTCATGTTCTAATTGGAACTACGTTCCTATTAATTTGTTTGATTCGTCATTTAAATAATCACTTTTCAAAAAATCATCATTTTGGATTTGAAGCTGCTGCTTGATACTGACACTTTGTAGATATTGTTTGATTATTCTTATATGTTTCAATTTATTGATGAGGTAATTAATTATCCGTATAGTATAAAAAGTATATTTGACTTCCAATCATATGGTCTATTATTAATAGTACGGATAATTTTATCAATTTTAACAATCAGAACTATTATTTTTTTAATTTCAATAGTAGTCATATTAATTGCTTCAATCTTATCAAAAAAAACTTTAGTAGATCGAGAAAAATCTTCTCCATTCGAATGTGGATTTGATCCTAAATCATCTTCTCGTTTACCATTTTCTCTACGATTTTTCCTAATTACTATTATTTTTTTAATTTTTGATGTAGAAATTGCATTAATTCTTCCTATTATCTTAATTATCAAATTTTCTAATCTTTTTATTTGAACAATCACATCTATTGTTTTTATTTTAATTTTATTACTAGGACTTTATCATGAATGAAATCAAGGTATATTAAATTGATCCAATTAATCAGGGTTGTAGTTAATTATAACATTTGATTTGCATTCAAAAAGTATTGAATATTCAATCTACCTTGAATATGAAGCGATTTATTGCAATTAGTTTCGACCTAATCTTAGGTATAATTACCCTTATTCTTTAATTGAAGCCAAATAGAGGCTTATCACTGTTAATGATAGAACTGAGTATTAACTCCAATTAAAGAAGTATGATGTTCATAGTAAAGCTGCTAACTTTTTCTTTTAATGGTTAAATTCCATTTATACTTCTAATTTATATAGTTTAATAAAAACATTACATTTTCATTGTAAAATTAAAATTCTTTTTTTTATAAATTACTAAAATTAATTCACTATATTCAAAGATTAAACTAATCTCCATAACATCTTCAGTGTCATACTCTAATTATAAGCTATTTGAATATAAACAAATTATATAAATAAATAAAATTAAAATTCAAAAAACAAAACTTAATAAATAAATTTTTAAATTATTATTTTGTAACATTTGATTTAACTGAGAATTCTTTACCAAATTATAATATAATTGTTGTCCTCCAAAATATTCTGATCAACCTTGATCAAAAGACTTTACAACTATTTTACCTAAAACTAAAGAATAATTAATAATTCCATATGTAGAAATATAAGGTATAAATCATATTGAACCTAAAAAATAAGAAGAATGATAATTATTTAAAGCCTTATTATAAAAATATAATGATACATTAGAAATTAAATAACCTCTTAATCCTCCCAAAATACAAACAAATAATGTTAATAACTTTAAATAATAAGGTAAAACTACTACCAACGGAGTAGGAAAAATTAATCATCTTAACATTCTTCCCCCAAAAATTCTTAAAACTAATAATCCTAACATTCTTTTTAACATAACTCAACCTTCATCATTTAATACATTAAAGGAAGAAAAATTAGGATCTCCTGTCATTCTATAATAAACTAACCGAAAAGAATAACAAACAGTTAAACCAGTAGAAAAAAAATAAAGAAAAAAAGAAAACATATTAATATAAGATAAAGAAACAACTTCAAGAATTATATCCTTTGAATAAAATCCAGCTAAAAACGGCATCCCGCATAAAGCTAAATTAGCTACATTAAAACACGACGAAGTTAATGGTATTATTAATCTTAAACTTCCTATTAAACGAATATCTTGAGAATTATTTATATTATGAATAATAGCTCCTGCGCACATAAATAGCAAAGCCTTAAATAATGCATGAGTTAATAAATGGAAAAAAGCTAACTTATAATAACCAATTGATAAAATTCTTATTATCAATCCTAACTGTCTTAAAGTAGATAAAGCAATAATTTTCTTTAAATCAAATTCATAATTAGCTCCTAATCCAGCTATAAACATTGTCAACCCAGATAATAATAATAATAAATTACCTATTCAAGAATTTCTTAATAAAATATTAAATCGAATTAATAAATATACTCCTGCAGTTACCAAAGTCGAAGAATGAACTAAGGCTGAAACAGGGGTAGGAGCAGCTATAGCAGCAGGTAATCATGAAGAAAAAGGAATTTGAGCTCTTTTAGTTATAGCAGCTAATATAACTAATACCCCAATAATCTCTATTTCTACATTATTCTTTATTACTTCTAAATAAAATACATAATTTCATCTTCCATAATTAAATATTCAAGCAATTGCTAATAATAAAGCTACATCACCAATTCGATTAGATAAAGCAGTTAATATACCAGCATTATAAGACTTAATATTTTGAAAATAAATAACTAAACAATAAGATACTAATCCTAATCCATCCCATCCTAATAAAATTCTAACTAAGTTAGGACTAATAATTAATAATATTATAGAAGTTACAAATATTAATACTAATATAATAAATCGATTAATTTTATAATCACTTTCTATATATTCTTTTCTGTAAAAAATTACCAAACATGAAATTATTAAAACAAAAGATATAAAAATTAAACTTATTCAATCAAATAATAAAGTTATTACAATACTAACTGAATTAATTGAAACAACTTCTCATTCAATAAAAATTCTATTATTATTTATAATAAAAATAATACCTATTAAATAAGAAATAAGTCTACAAATAAATAAACTCAAAGATCTAATTGAACAAATTGACAAATACTTCACGATTTAAAAAGATTAACTCTTATCATTGACACCACAAATCAATATTTTTTTTAAACTATTTAAATAAAGTCATAATATACACATGTCTCTTTTCAAAATTAATAAATTTAAAGGAAATCAATGTAAAAATAAAAGTAAAAATTCTCGAACTGAACCCCCTCTAAATGAATAAACTCCAGAAAAAATTTTTCCATGTTGGCTATATGCATACAAATATAAAGTATAAGCAGCTCTAAAAAAAGATAATAAAGATAGTATAAATATAGAAACCCAAGATCATCTAACAATGCTATTAATTAAAGAAATTTCACCCAATAAATTTAACGTAGGAGGAGCTGCTATATTAGCTGATCTCAATAAAAATCATCATAACGCTATTGAAGGTATAAAATTTAATAAACCCTTATTAATTAATAAACTTCGACTTCCCAATCGTTCATAAGAAATATTAGCTAAACAAAATAACCCTGAAGAACATAATCCATGAGCAATTATTAAAGTATAAGAACCGCATAATCCTATATAAGTCATAGTTATTAAACCTGCTAAAACAATTCCTATATGAGCAACTGATGAATAAGCAATTAATGCCTTTAAATCAGTCTGACGTAAACAAATTAGTCTAACTAATACACCACCTACCAATCTAATTCTAATTCAAATAAAATTAAATTTTAAACCCATAAATTGTAAAAAAGAAAAAACCCGCAATAAACCATAACCTCCTAATTTTAATATAATCCCAGCTAAAATTATTGAACCTGAAACAGGAGCTTCTACATGAGCCTTAGGTAATCATAAATGAACTAAAAATATAGGTATTTTAACTAAAAAAGCTATTACTAAAGAAAAATATAAAATATCTAATTCAAATCTATAATTGCCTAATAAATAAAAATTTATTGTTCCAGTTACCTTATAAACATAAAAAATTCCAATTAATATTGGTAAAGAAACTAATAAAGTATAAAATAATAAATAAACTCCAGCCTGCAAACGTTCTGGTTGATACCCCCAACCTAAAATTAAGAATAAAGTTGGAATTAAACTTCTTTCAAAAAATAGATAAAATATAAATAATCTTATTCTTCTAAAAGTTAAAACTAATAAAATCAATAAAATAATAATATTTAATAAAAATAAATTTACATAATTATTATATTTAAAAACAGACTCACTTGCTATTAATATTAAAGATACAATTCATAAACTTAATAAAATTAACCCATAAGAAATCGTATCACACCCAAATAAATAAGAAATACTCATAAAATAATTTCTATATATATTTATTAAAATATAAATAAAACTTAATAAAAATAATAAATTCTGAACCATTCAATATACATTATGAAATAAACATAATGGTAATAAAAATATAATAAATAAAATAATTTTTAACATTGTAAAATATTAAATCTTTGAAAATTATCATTCCCATGAGTTCGAATTATTGATACTAAAATAGAAAGACCTAGTGCCCCTTCACATACTCTAAAAGTTAAAAATATTATACTAAAAAATATTTCATAATTTAATAAATTTAAATAAATAAATAATAATAAAAATAAACTTAATACAATATATTCTAATCTTAATAGTATAGATAACAAATGTTTTCGATTTGAAACAAAAGTAAATACACCTATAATAAATAAAATTCTTGGTAATATCCAATTTAAAATTATTAACATTTGTTTTAATAGTTTAATAAAAACATTGGTCTTGTAAATCAAAAATAAGAAAGTTTCTTTTAAAACTTCAAGAGAAAAGAAATTTCTTTATCATTAATCCCCAAAATTAATATTTTAATTAAACTACCTCTTGATATTATACAATGAATTCTTTTATCTCTTCTATTCATCTTTAGTTTTATCTTTATAAATATAAAACACCCATTAGCTATAGGATTAACTTTACTTATTCAAACCACTTTAATCTGTTTAACCTCAGGACTTATATCTAAAACATTCTGATTTTCATATATTTTATTTCTAGTGTTTTTAGGTGGTATACTAGTCTTATTTATTTATGTGACATCATTAGCTTCTAATGAAATATTTTCTTTATCAATTAAACTAACTTTTATCTCTCTAACAATTTTTATATTATCAATATCTACCTTATTTATATTAGACAAAAATTTACTAATCCAATATTCAAATCTAGAAGTAAATTCAATTTTTAATATAAATTCCTATTTATTAGAAAATGCATTAACTCTTAATAAATTATATAATCATCCAACAAATATATTAACAATTATATTAATAAATTATCTATTAATTACACTTATTGCAGTAGTAAAAATTACTAAATTATTTAAGGGACCTTTACGACCTATATTTAACTAATGAATAAACCTTTACGAATCAAACACCCTATTTTTAGAATTGCTAATAACGCCTTAGTAGATTTACCTGCTCCAAGTAATATTTCCGCATGATGAAACTTTGGTTCCCTACTTTTTCTTTGTTTAATAATTCAAATCTTAACAGGACTATTCCTAGCTATACATTATACAGCTGATATTAATTTAGCCTTTAATAGAGTAAACCATATTTGTCGAGACGTAAACTATGGTTGATTATTACGAACTTTACACGCTAATGGTGCATCATTCTTCTTTATTTGTATTTATCTACATGTAGGTCGAGGAATTTACTATGGATCATACTTATTTACTCCAACATGATTAGTAGGAGTAATTATTCTATTTTTAGTAATAGGAACAGCTTTCATGGGTTACGTTCTCCCTTGAGGCCAAATATCTTTTTGAGGAGCTACAGTAATTACAAACTTACTTTCAGCAATTCCTTACTTAGGAATTGATTTAGTTCAATGAGTTTGAGGAGGATTTGCTGTTGACAACGCAACTCTTACACGATTCTTTACCTTCCATTTTATCTTACCTTTTATTGTTTTAGCTATAACAATAATTCATATTCTATTTTTACATGAAACTGGCTCAAATAATCCAATAGGACTAAATTCAAATATTGATAAAATTCCATTCCATCCTTATTTCACTTTTAAGGACATTGTAGGTTTTGTCATTATAATTATATTATTAACTTTATTAGTATTAATTAACCCTTATTTATTAGGAGATCCAGATAACTTTATTCCAGCTAACCCTTTAGTTACTCCCGTTCATATTCAACCTGAATGATATTTTTTATTTGCTTATGCTATTCTTCGTTCTATTCCTAATAAATTAGGAGGAGTTATTGCATTAGTACTCTCAATTGCAATTTTAGCAATTTTACCTTTCTATCACTTAAGAAAATTCCGAGGAATCCAATTTTACCCAATTAATCAAATTCTATTCTGATTTATAGTAGTAACAGTAATTCTTTTAACTTGAATTGGAACTCGCCCTGTAGAAGAACCTTATGTATTAACAGGACAAATTCTATCAACCATTTACTTTTTATACTTTTTATTTAATCCATTAATTATTAAATGATGAGATAATTTATTAAATTAGTTAATGAGCTTGAAATAAGCATATGTTTTGAAAACATAAGATAGAAATATAACCTTTCTATTAACTTTACTAATAAAAATTATTTAAATCAAATAAATTAAAAAAATCTTAAACCCTACAAAAAATAATAAAAAATTTAATGAAAATGGTAAAAAACTTTTTCAAGCTAAATACATCAGTTTGTCATAACGAAATCGAGGTAAAGTCCCTCGCACTCAAATAAATATAAAAGAAATGAAAGTTAATTTAATGTAAAAAAAGAATGAAAATACATCTCTCCCTAAAAACATTACACAAAACAATATTCTTATAAATAAAATTCTTGCATATTCTGCTAAAAAAATTAAAGCAAATCCTCCTCTTCTATATTCTACATTAAACCCCGAAACTAACTCTGACTCTCCTTCAGCAAAATCAAAAGGAGTACGATTTGTTTCAGCTAAAGAAATTCTAAATCAAACTAAAGCTATTGGAAATAAAATAAATAAAAACCAAATAAATATTTGATACTTATAAAATATTAATATATTATAACCCCCAATTAAAAAAACAAAACTTAATAAAACTAAAGCCAATCTAACTTCATAAGAAATAGTCTGAGCAACCGCTCGCAATCCTCCTAATAAGGCATAATTAGAATTAGAAGATCAACCAGCTACTATAACTGTATAAACTCCTAAACTAGTACAACATAAAAAAAATAATAAACCCAAATTAAATGAAAAAAGTTTTACAAATATAGGCATACACATTCAAACCAATAAAGATAAGAATAAAGAAAAAACTGGAGAAAAATAATAAGAAATATAATTAGATAATAAAGGATAAGTTTGTTCCTTAGTAAATAACTTAATTGCATCACAAAAAGGCTGAGGAATTCCAGCAATTCCAACCTTATTAGGTCCCTTTCGAATTTGAATATAACCTAATACTTTACGTTCCAAAAGTGTTAAAAAAGCCACTCTTACTAAAACAAAAATAATCAATAATAATCTTCCAATAATAAATAATAAATTTTCTATAAAAAACAAGTACTATTTGTAATATAAATTACATATATAAATTCTAAATTTATTGCACTAATCTGCCAAAATAGTATATTAATTATATTCAATATATAAATAATGATTTATTAAATATTAGGTCCTTTCGTACTGAAATATTTTAATTATTTAAAGATAGAAACCAACCTGGCTTACACCGGTTTGAACTCAGATCATGTAAGAATTTAAAAGTCGAACAGACTTAAAATTTAAGCGGCTACACCTAAAATTATATCTTAATCCAACATCGAGGTCGCAATCTTTTTTATCGATATGAACTCTCCAAAAAAATTACGCTGTTATCCCTAAAGTAACTTATTCTTTTAATCACTATTAATGGATCAATAATTCATAAATTAATGTATATTAATAATTAAAAGTTCATTAAATTTTAATATCACCCCAATAAAATATTATCAATTATTATAATAAAATAAATCTTCAAAATTATAATAATCTAAATATAAAGATTTATAGGGTCTTCTCGTCTTTTAAAATTATTTTAGCTTTTTGACTAAAAAATAAAATTCTATTATAAATTTTTATGAAACAGTTAATATCTCGTCCAACCATTCATACCAGCCTTCAATTAAAAGACTAATGATTATGCTACCTTTGCACAGTTAGTATACTGCGGCCATTTAAATTTTCAGTGGGCAGGCTAGACTTTAAAAAAATTTCAAAAAGACATGTTTTTGTTAAACAGGCGAATACTATTTTTGCCGAGTTCTTTATAAAAACTTTTCATTTAAATCTATTTATACAAATTAATATACTAATTTTATCATTATTTTTTCATTTTTAAAATTAAAATGAAAATTTTAATAAAAATTTAAAATGTAAATAAATAATAATTTATATAAAATAAATTATAACACTTTTATTAATAATGACTACTTCTAAGTCTATATTTATTAGTTAATTTACCTATTTTTAATAATTTATTTTACAGCTTATCCCATAAAATATTAAAATTAAATAATTATTTAATTAATATACTTAATTAAATAATATAAAATTTCTAAATTAAATTTATTTCTTAAAAAACTAGATACCTTTAAAAACGAATAACATTTCATTTCTAATATACTGTTAAAAATAATTTTATCACATTAACTTTTACAATATATTAACTCTTTTAAAATCGAGAAAATTATTTTACATAATTTTTATTTGATAAACCCTGATACACAAGGTACAATAAACTAAATTTTCTTTTAACATAAAAATTTTTCAAATTATTTCAATTTTCTTTCACAATACTATTACACTATAATAAAAATTATTTTTTCTTTTAAAATACTAAAACAAACCGTTTAATAAATACTTTTAATAATCTAATAATTTTAAAAACAATATTAATAAATAAAATCTAATCAATTTATATTGATTTGCACAAAAATCTTTTCAATGTAAATGAAATGCTTTACTTAATAAGCTTTAAATTGCATTCTAGGTACACTTTCCAGTACATCTACTATGTTACGACTTATCTTACCTTAATAATAAGAGTGACGGGCGATGTGTGCATATTTTAGAGCTAAAATCAAATTATTTATCTTTATAATTTTACTATCAAATCCACCTTCAATAAATATTTCAAATTTATATTCGTTTAAATAAATTTATTGTAACCCATTTCTACTTAAATATTAGCTACACCTTGATCTGATATATTTTTTAAATCAAAATTTAGAAAATTAACATTCTTGTAAAATATTCTAATAACGACGGTATATAAACTGAATACAAACTTAAGTGAGGTCCATCGTGGATTATCGATTACAGAACAGGTTCCTCTGAATAGACTAAAATACCGCCAAATTTTTTAAGTTTCAAGAACATAACTACTACTACCTTAGTTTTCTTTTTTACATTTTAAATAATAGGGTATCTAATCCTAGTTTATTAATAAAATTTCCAAGCTTCAATTATTTTATATAAAAAATTTACAAATTTAAAATTTCACCTAATAAATTTATTTTTATTTTATAAACAAACAATTTAACTTTAACTAAATAAAATTTATTTGCATTATTCGTATAACCGCGGCTGCTGGCACAAATTTAGCCAATACTCTTTAATATTACTATTTCTAAGTTTCCTTAATTTATAATATTAATTACTGCGAATATAAATAAATTATTTATTATTAAAATAAATAATTATCCCCACAAAAATTTACATGTAAATTAAATTAATAATAAATTTATAAGCCAAAATAAAACTTTATAAATTTATAAAAACTTCTACAATTTTAAATAGTTTCATAAATTTATCTGTTAAATAAAATTAATTAGTAAAACATATAATTTTTAACAAAAATAGTTATAAATAAAACGACCTTTATAAATTTAAAATATTATCTATTTAA